TTATATATAAGTCGCTACCCCCCTTGGTATTTCTTTAAATTTAAAAGAATTTTGTTTAATTAGATGGAAGTTCTTAAAAAACTTCTGCTTTCTTTAAAAGATTCTGAACAGTTCCTGTAGGTTGAGCACCCCTTTCAAGGAAGTATAGAATAGCAGGAACATTTAAATAAGTTTGATTCTTCATTGGATCATAAAACCCCACTTTTCTAAGATCTTTTCCTTCTCTTCGGGATCGAACATCAATTGCAACGATTCGATAGACGGCTCATTGGGATAGATGTAGATGAACAATACCCCCCCTAGAACCGTATAGGAAGTTTTATCCTCGTACGGCTCGAGAAAAAATGATTTGATTCGAATGAACCTAGAAAATCAATTAGACTTTAATTTCATTCGTTTTTTTTCCTTCCTGAAAATTTCAAAGAAACCATTCGTACTCATAACTCAAGTTGAATAACTCTCAAATAGCTCAAAAGTAAATTATTCTCTTTAGTCAATTTCATTTATTGAGTTGTCTTTACCCGCTTCTTTTGTCTCGTTTAAAATTAGATTTGGATGATCCAGTTATTGAGACTATCGAGACAATTAAAATGGGTTTACTTGTTCTTGGATCCTTTAATCTTTATTTTAAATCATTGGGTTTAGACATTCCTTCGGTGCTTCTTAATACTTTCAAAATGGCAGCAACATACCTTTTCATTTGAATTAGAAATATTTGAAATTTGATTTCTTTCTATCAAAGAATCCGATGGACAGTTGATTCCCGCGTAATACACTTTGAATCGAAAAAGTTTGATCAATTACAACCAGTTTCCAATTTAAAAACAAAATTTGTTGAAATTGGATTGGATCCTTTTGATTTCTATATTATTATTATATATAGAAAATACGTTTACGAAGTTGTTCCAATTGATTGATTGGCATTAACCCTAGATCCCTGCCCCCCAGAAATGAATTAATCCTTTCGACTTTTCGACTCGAGCTCCATCGTAGACTATTTACAACCCAACAAAAAAACAAAGGATTCAGGTGTAACAGAACAAACGATGTCGAGCCAAGAGCATCTTCATTCCTCGATAAATCGAAAATAAGATGGTGGATCTAAAAATCCACAACGGATCGTGTCCTTCTAGTCGCACGTTGCTTTCTACCACATCGTTTCAAACGAAGTTTTACCATCACATTCCTCTAATTTGGAACCAGTATGGAATTGATTCAATTATGGAATCATGAATAGTCATTGGTTTAGTTGTACATAAACGTCGTAATCTAGACTTTTTATATTCTTATTAATATTTTAAAATAAGAATATAATGTGATATCTGTATGTGGAACGATTTTTATGAAAAAGTTTTAGCAAGACAATATCTTTAACATCCATAAATCTATTTTAACATACATTTTAACATACATAATATATATAATACAAAATAATAGAAAGTATATAATTATAACTATATATAAACGAATTACTTATTGACTCTGCATCTTCAAGTGACTAAATAGGATAGATTATCCTATTTCCTACTTTTTCAATACCAAAGATTCAACTGACAAGAAATCATTAATATTAATAAAGTATTTATAAAAAAAATATCTATAATTGAAAAAGTTTCCTATTTAGAAATACTATCTTCTTTGAAGGAAATTCGCCAATAAGCAGCATGTTTAATCCGATAAGTCTTTCCTTGACTCATCACTGATTTAATTTTAAAATAGATAAATAGATCAAAGATAAAGAAGAAATGATCCAATTTTTTTTCGCAAGTGGATCAAAAAATGATATAAGTAAAGATTTGAATCGTTATTCTTTTCATCTGATTACGAAAAGAAAAATATAAAAATTATTTGCATTGAAATAGAACGATACATATATACCATATAAGTTAAATATTTCCTCATTTTATATGTTTATATTTATATTATATGTATTTTGTTTAACATAGGGATAGGGTTGAGTAATATTTCAATAATAAAATCTGGTCATAAAGTGAATAAAAAGAATAGGATAAACCATCCCTGCCTCAGTCGTTCCATAGATTTCCAATTTTTCATTAGAGTCAACCACGAAAGACCTAAAAAAATGAAATAGAAAAAGATACATTGGCTCCAAAAAATATGTTATAAAACATATGTTATGGAACTTGATCATTTGTTAATGAGATTCGAACAGATATTTAAATTAATACTAATTTACTCCTGACCACTCCATTAGCTATAGCAATAATAGGAATACTATAGCAATAGCATAAAAACCCTCTGGGGCGGAAGGATTCGAACCTCCGAATAGCGGGACCAAAACCCGTTGCCTTACCACTTGGCCACGCCCCATTTCCATTTATAATCTAAACTAAGAAAGAATAAAATTGGTATTGGTTGTTTGTCAACTCCAGTCCAAATATATATATATCTATAGAATAAACGAGTAGTAGGATGTTGATACATATAGATATAGAATTCAACTCAATTTATTGATCATTATATAGAATTCAAGTAAGAT